AAGAATGAATATCGACCGTTCCACTACTCCAAGCTGCACTGTAAAAATGAAGGAGGAGGAAAGGCATATATATATATGTGGTATATATCTATCCATATTGAATTGCGGATACATCAATGATAAAATCATTTCGTATTGAAACAAATAAGGTTCATCCAATAGAGATGAAATGATAGAATATAGAAAAGAGGGTGGGCAAAAAAAGAAAATAGCAGCATACACTTTTTCAATATAGGAATCATTACCTAATGAATTAAATAGTGTCAAGATAAATGAAAGAGTTGGATGGAATTCCAACTGGATCCTTGTCTCAAAGGAAAGGGGGATATGGCGAAATTGGTAGACGCTACGGACTTGATTGGATTGAGCCTTGGTATGGAAACCTGCTAAGTGGTAACTTCCAAATTCAGAGAAACCCTGGAACTAAAAATGGGCAATCCTGAGCCAAATCTTTGTTTTGAGAGAAAAAACGATGGAAAATGAGAATAAGAAGGGATAGGTGCAGAGACTCAATGGAAGCTGTTCTAACGAATGAAATTGACTACGTTACGTTAGTAGCTAAAATCCTTCTATTGAAATTACAGAAAGGATAACTTTATATACCTAATACGTACGTATACATATTGACATAGCAAACGATTAATCACAACCCAAATCTTAGATTGAATCCTATTCTGTATCTCTATATATGAGATATGAAAATAGAAATCTTCTATTTCTTTATATTATATATTTTAAAATATTTAGTATATATATTATATATATTCTATTTCTATTCTAATAGCTAATAGAATTAATAGAATTGATTTCTGAATTCTATTATTCTAATTATTCTAGAATAGAATAGTAGAACTCTCTTATGAACTTAATGAAATAATATATCCTTTTTTATATTCTTTATTTCTTTCATATTTAGATTACTATTAATATGAGTAATAGTATGAGATAAGGATCTATAGAAACCCTCTATTTCTATTATTCTATATAATTAGAATAATAGAGATCAAAAAATATATGAAAAATGGAAGAGTTATTGTGAATCAATTCTAATTGAAGTTGAAAAAAGAATCGAATTCGAATATTCAGTGATCAAATGATTCATTCCAGGGTTTGATAGATCTTTAGAAGATTAATTGGACGAGAATAAAGAGAGAGTCCCATTTTACATGTCAATACCGACTACAATGAAATTTATAGTAAGAGGAAAATCCGTCGAATTTTTAAATCGTGAGGGTTCAAGTCCCTCTATCCCCAATAAAAAGCCCATTTTACTTCCTCACTTTTTATTTATCCTCATCCTCTTTCTTTCTTTTTTTTTTTTTTCATCAGTGGAACTCAGTTTAAAAAAACTGAAATATCTTTCTAATTTCATTCACTCTGTTCTTTCACAAATGGATCCGAATAGAAATCTTCGGATCTTTTTCCAATCCAATCTCATTTGTTTTGTATAATACAATATGAACATATATGTTCAAGGAATCTCCGTTATTGAATTATTCATAGTCCATATTTTTTTACTTACATTTACAAACAAAGAAAGTCTTTTTTTTGAAGATCTAAGAAATTCATTGACATAGATATAAGTATTCTGCTAAGATGATGCACGGGAAATGGTCGGGATAGCTCAGTTGGTAGAGCAGAGGACTGAAAATCCTTGTGTCACCAGTTCAAATCTGGTTCCTGACACGTGAATAATGTATCGGATAGATATTCATACCTCATACAAATGAAATTAATTCATTGAGACGGATCGGAATAGATATTCTTTACTTTCTTTTTCATTTGTATTTTTTTACTCTCTGTTCATACTTTTCTTATTCCAAAAGTATGTTAGTATGTTAAATTTTTGTATATATCTCAAATTTAATAGCTAAAAAAAATTAGCTAAAAGAATTCAATCAAAGAGTGGAAGGACAGGATCTGCTCATACGAAATGTATATTATATGATATCCTCCCAATTGGGGAATAGCAATGAGAACCTCTTTTTCTTTTTTTATTTTAGCCCCTCCACAATACGAATGAAAGTCCAGTTACTCTTTTTCATCTAGAAGGGAAATGCCAAGATGCTCATTGAATGAGAAAAAACCGCTTTTTTACTTATACGACACGACTCCAGATTTCATTTTAATTTAAATCAATGAGCATCTTGAATCTCATAGAAATTGGGCGTAATATAGTCTTTACGTAAAGGCCAGCCTATCCAACTTTCAGGCATCAAGATACGTTTAAGGCGAGGATGATTCTCATAAGAAATTCCCAACATATCATAAGATTCCCGTTCCTGAAAATCAGCACTTCTCCAAATCCAGAAAACTGACGGGATTTGAGGATTACTCCTGGGAGCAAATACTTTTATGCATACCTCTTCTGGTTTATCTATACCATATCGTATTTTCGTAAGGTGATACACACTAGCTAAAAATCCGCCTGGTGCTACATCATAGGCACACTGGGAGCGTAAATAATTGTAACCATATACATATGAAATGACAGCAATGGAATCCCAATCCTCGATTTTTATTTGTAAAGTCTCTATTCCTCGACAATCAAAGCCTAAAGATCTATGAATTAGCTCATGCTTTACTAGCCAATCAGAGAAATGAACCTGCATCTTCTTCATCTCTCCCGCATTTTTATTTGTATGAATATTTCATATTGACAATAAAATTTTTCATCTTAATGATTGACCCGCTGTTTCTTATTCTGCACAAGAAAACCCTGCCTTATTCACTAATTCGTAGGAAGATACTGACCTTTTGGATTTGAAAAAGATTTCAAATCCAAAAGGTATCTCTGAAGTAGATGGTGATTGATAGAGTAATTCTTGATCATAATTTCCAGTATGAGTACTGCGTCGCAAGGTAAAACTTGTGATTAGTAGTAAAACATCGATTCTCCTGTTGATACACAGTTCTATCTTCAAATATTTTTCGGGATATTTTCTTACGAAGTTTCGTTATAGCATCTATAATTGCCTCTGGCTTAGGTGGACAACCTGGCAAATAGACATCCACAGGAATTAGCTTATCGACTCCGCGAACAGTACTATAAGAATCAGTACTGAACATCCCTCCTGTAATAGTACAAGCTCCCATAGCAATGACATATTTTGGTTCAGGCATTTGCTCATATAATCTTACTAAAGAGGGAGCCATTTTCATTGTTCTTGCCTTGGGCTCGATCTTGGCACCAACCCATAACGATCAAAGTCGAACCGCGAGCCTATTAATGAAGCAAATTCGATGAAACAACAACTGGTACCATAGAGAAGTGGCCATAAACTGGAAAGTCTTGACCAATTCGAGAGATCATTTGATGTAGTTGAAATAATTGAATTGGGAGTTGTTTGGTTAAGTAATGGAAACTCGACCAAATTCATAACTGTTTCAATGTCATCCTTTCCTTCCCTTTTCTTTTGATTGTCTAAATATTCAGTTAAGACCATTCCAACGCTCCTTTTCGCCATGCATAAACTGAACCCACAATTGGGATAAGCACGAAAATGAAAGCTTCTATAAAGACAGATACACCCAATACATCAAAGCTCATTGCCCATGGATAAAGAAAGACCGTTTCAACATCAAAAACAACAAAAACTAGAGCAAACATGTAATAGCGAATTCGGAATTGTACCCAAGCATCCCCCATGGGTTCTATACCTGATTCATAACTAGAAAGCTTTTCTGGACCTTCCCTAATCGGGGCTAAAATCCCCGAAATGACAAATGCCAAGATAGGAATAATGCTTGATATTATTAGGAATGACCAGAAGATATCATATTCGTGAAGCAGAAACATAAAGGTACTCCTATGAATGTGGAATAGGCCTAATTCTTCCATTTGAATTGGAATTTTCAAATCATCTAGAACTTCTTCGATGAAACAAGAAAATAATTTTGATCAAATAAAGCCGCATAGTTGAGAGTTTGTTTGCTGTAGGACATACCTTGTTTCAAGATTCATATAATGTCATCCCACTTCTATTTTTTTTTTCTCCTTTTGATTCTATTTCTATATGTGAGGTGTAGACATAGCATGCTCTTCTACTTAGTTTATACTTATTATCTTATGTATATTTTGTATGTATATTTTGTATATTTTTTCTATTTCATATTGATCTTATATCTTATAAATAAAAAGTAAAAGTAAAGAATCCCTTATCTTATAGTAAAGAAGAAATGAAAGAAATTCAATAAACAAATTACAAATTCCATTTTGATTTTCAATTCAATGAAAAACAATTCAAATAACAAATAAAGAATAATAAAAATATCATATGTAATTCATTCATGAAAGTGGATGGAGAGAGATGGGTATTTTATCCGAGATTTGACAAAGACCAATTGGGTCCGTTGGAATGAATTATTGTGTTTATTTTATTGTTCCTACTACTACTCAAATTTCTATACAAAACAAAATCAAAATGGAATGTATTAGGGCTATACGGACTCGAACCGTAGACCTTCTCGGTAAAACAGATAAAACTGATTATTATCGAAATGATTCGAACTGTTTCAAAGACCCAACATGCATTTTGTTGCATTGGGCTCTTTCATCAACTGATGTAAAGATCAGTTAGTTCACCATATTTTTCTTTAGAAGAAGAGAATGAGATGGCTCCATGTGCTCTGATTCATTATTTGTATCCTGATCTAGGAGCAATACCAAAGTGTTTCAAAGAAGGGTGACCCTTATTTAGGTCTGCCTTCGGCCTAGATCAACCTAAGTGAAATGTAGTCTCTATCGCTCCGCTGCAAGATTAAAATATGAAACTTCATACACCTCAAAGCTCATAGGACGAAAAGAGAGGTTCTTTTGAGATTCTTATACTCATTATGCCTGGCATTGAATGAACTGGGCATTTACCTTACAATGGCAAGTTCTATTTGATTTGGCACCGGAATTCGCACCTGAACCGGATCAAACCAACTTTGTCAGGCTATTTTTCTCTTGTTCTCTCAAATATACGGAGTAAGACATCGACTTCTCAAAAAGATCAATTATGGTCATTGCATAAAAGGCTCCCTTGAAAAACATTGGCGCACGTGTAAACGAGGTGCTCTACCTAACTGAGCTATAGCCCTTGTCATAACCATTTTAACATAGAGACAATTTCTTGTCAAGAAGGGTATCCCATAATCCCACATGATAACTTTCTGATCCGTTTATGTTTACTGGTAAAAGATTGATATTGCTTATATTGCTTAGAAAACATATTTTACCTATAATCCATCGAAGTGATGGAGACCCTTTTTTGTGATGATAAATGACCTACTTAACCCAGTGGTTAGAGTATTGCTTTCATACGGCGGGAGTCATTGGTTCAAATCCAATAGTAGGTAGAACTTATTAGATACCGGATCCCATGGTATCTAATAAGTTTTTCTACCCATCCTCTTTTTTTCTTTTTCGTTCTATCATCAGATTAATCAAATTAGACTTCATTGTGTTCAATTTGTGGAATCAAGATATAGTGTGTAGTGTATAATAATAGATTAAAGGATTTTGATTGAATGTATTAACTACTAATAGGAAATCGCTTTGACAGCTTCTACTCGTGTCCTAGCTCGTCTGAGAGCTAGATTTGCCTCAATTGCTTGTCTCTTACCCTCAGCTCTACTCAAGTTAGCTTCAGCTATTTCAAGAGTTTGTTGAGCTTCTTGTGGATCAATGTCAGTACTAATTTCCGCACCATTTCCTAAAATGGTGATCTCATTATTACTTATTCTAGCAAAACCGCCCATAAGAGCCACCGTTAACCATCGGTCGTTTAGCCGTATTCTCAAAAGACCTATATCTACAGCCGTGGCAATGGGGGCATGGTTTGGTAATATCCCAATTTGTCCACTATTAGTAGATAAAATAATCTCTTTCACTTCGGAATTCCAAATCATTCGATTAGGAGTCAGTACACAAAGATTTAAGGTCATTTTTTCAATTTGTTCTCCTCTTCTAAGTTCATAGCTTTCGCGGTAGCTTCATCGATGTTACCCACCAAATAAAAGGCCTGCTCGGGAAGACCGTCTAATTCTCCGGAAAGGATGAATTTAAACCCCCGAATTGTTTCTGCGAGACCAACATATTTCCCTGGAGAACCAGTAAAGACTTCTGCCACAAAGAAGGGTTGTGATAAGAAACGCTCAATTTTGCGTGCTCTTGCTACAGTTAAACGATCTTCTTCGGATAATTCGTCCAACCCAAGGATAGCTATAATGTCCTGAAGTTCTTTGTAACGTTGTGAAGTTTGCTTAACCCTTTGCGCAGTTTCATAATGTTCCTCACCAACGATCCTAGGTTGTAACATAGTTGACGTTGAATCCAAGGGATCTACTGCTGGATAAATACCTTTGGCAGCTAATCCTCTTGATAATACGGTAGTAGCATCTAAATGTGCAAATGTCGTGGCAGGAGCAGGGTCGGTCAAATCATCCGCAGGTACATAAACTGCTTGGATCGATGTTATGGATCCTTCTTTAGTAGAAGTAATTCTTTCTTGCAAAGAACCCATTTCCGTACTAAGGGTAGGTTGATAACCCACTGCAGAAGGCATTCTACCTAATAAGGCAGAGACTTCGGACCCTGCTTGAACGAAACGAAATATATTGTCGATGAATAGAAGTACGTCTTGCTCATTAACATCCCTAAAATATTCCGCCATGGTTAGGGCAGTCAAGCCAACTCTCATACGAGCTCCTGGCGGTTCATTCATTTGACCATAGACTAGAGCCACTTTTGATTCTGCAAGATTTTTTTCATTAATCACCCCGGATTCTTTCATTTCCATGTAGAGATCATTTCCTTCACGAGTACGTTCACCTACTCCGCCAAATACAGATACGCCTCCGTGAGCTTTGGCAATGTTGTTGATCAATTCCATGATGAGTACTGTTTTACCCACTCCAGCTCCCCCAAATAGTCCTATTTTTCCTCCACGGCGATAGGGAGCTAAAAGATCTACCACTTTAATCCCTGTTTCAAAGATTGATAATTTCGTATCTAACTGTATGAAGGCGGGTGCAGATCTATGAATAGGAGATGTTGTGCGAGTATCGACAGGACCTAAATTATCAACGGGCTCTCCAAGAACGTTGAAAATTCGTCCGAGAGTAGCTCCCCCGACTGGAACACTTAGAGGAGCTCCCGTGTTAATCACTTTCATTCCTCTCATCAGACCATCTGTAGCACTCATAGCTACAGTTCTCACTCGATTATTTCCTAATAATTGTTGTACTTCACAAGTTACATTAATTTGCTGACCGACAGTATCTCGACCTTTAATTACCAAAGCATTATAAATATTAGGCATATTGCCCGGTGGAAAAATGACATCCAGTACTGGGCCAATAATTTGAGTGATACGCCCTAGGTTTTGTTCTTCAAGTGTAGAAACCACAGGATTAGAAGTAGTGGGATTGCTTATCATAATCATAAATCATAATAAATATGTCGAAATTCTTTTTTGAAAAGTACTGAATCGAAAAGAAAGATCCGATAGCAAG